AAGAATTCTTGTTAGACATTTGTTCCAACCCTCAACCCTCCTTTCTAGATTCAGCGATATTGAATCAACGGAACGCACTTCTAATACCTGTTCTACTTTTGGAAGACCTTGTGTTATATCACCGGATCTCGATTTTTCATAGTGAAATGTAACTAAGGTATCTCCTTCGTAAAAAGTTTCTCCATAAAGGCCACGAACAGTTGCTCCCGGGGTGGCTAAATAAGGCTTAGCTGATCGTATTACTACAGAATCAACTTGAACAAGGATAACTTGACCCGATTTGAGGGGGGGTCTTTTTTTGGCTATACAGACATTTTCACAAATAAACTGTCCAAGACTCATTATTTTAGATGTCTCTGCACAATAATTGTGGTGGAGAAAATACCAATTCAAATTCAATGGATTCAAAAGAATCTTACTGCGTGGATTTGGATTATAAATTTTCCCATTTTCCGCAATTAAATAATATTTCAATTTTAATACTTGAAAGGGCTGTTTTAAATTGTCAAGTTGCAAATAGTTAGTTACTAAGATCTGATTATGAGTTAGTAACCGATCAAATGAATAAAAATTCGCAATTGGAAGGGATGTTCCTAAAGGACCCAATGAATTCCTAATTGGAATTAGAGGATCCTCTTGAATTGATTCTTGTATGACGTTGTGATATTTTGCACCGTTGACTGGGTCCATTCGAGAACAATTGGATGATGACAAAATGCTCAACGACTGACATCCCTTATTTCTATTCAAAAATGTATGAATAGTTCCTTGATTTTGGTTAAGGGTTTGTTGAATTCTTACCTTGGAATAGGGATTGATATTGGTCCAATCTAATCCATTATCAGCGAGCAATCCTAAACCCCAAGGATCATTCCTTTTTCCGATATACGAAATGGGGGATTTTACGAAGTCGATTCTTAGGAAATGACGAATCAAATCGTTTGTCCTTAGTTCAACAACGGAAGCGCGGGCTGCTTCACTAGAAGAACTTTTTTTGTCTTGGTTCCAATTCAAAACTAAACACGTCCGAACTAATTGAATACTTGTGTCAGAAATTCCTCGAATTGGTTTGCCATTTCCATAAAGGATATAATTGACAACTCGAAGTTGCACATTATCTCTTTCCTGCAATAGATCGGGGGGGAAAAGTGTGGCCAAAGTTATACCGTCCATTATTTCATATGTGACGACAGGTCGAACCAAGACAAAAAACTTTTTCTTGCTCGGCGTAATCCGTTGGACATAGATCCAATTTTTCACTTTTTTGGATTCCTTGTCATTTGTTTTTCTTGTTCCTGGTGGTATCAAAACGCCGCTATGTCGGGATATCTTATCTGCTCTTCCAGGGAAATATATATCTCCAGAAAAGATTTTCAGTTCAATTCTTTTTTTTTTTTTCTCCACCCTGACCAACCCGCCTACTCGGCTTCTTATATTTAAGGTGATTTGTGTATCTACCCCAATGATACTATTGTTCCGTACCATTATGGAAATGGAAGAAGATCCGGGTAAGATATGCACTTCTTCGGGAATGAAAAAAAATCGATCTACTTTCTTTTGGTGTTTTGGTCGAAATTCCCTCACTCCTCGATACTGAATCAAATCCTCTTTTTTCACGATTGAATGCATTTCTAGAGTCCCATATTTAGTACTGCCCGAACTCATTCTTCTGTACCGAGGATCGTCGAAATAAGCAATAATACTATTTCCACAGAAAATACCATTTGTGGGGATTTTCATCGAGATACCTGAACAGGGCATTAATTCCTTCTTGCGTTCTTGAATCGATTGGAGTGGAATGATGAATTGATTTCTTCGCCTCTTTGATAATAAATTTGACAAAAAATCCGAATTCTCGGCTAGAATAGGTAGAATAGCCGGATATACGAGATTAGAATGATCAGTACATATGATTCGATTGAGGTCTGAATAATCAGCAATCCTATCTTCTTTTTGACCAGAAAAATGCGCACTAAAGATTTTTTGTATCGCCCGATCATTAGTTTCTGAGAGGTTGGAAATAGATCTTCGCTTGACAGAAAGGGAATGCGCACTCTTTTGATCCTGATCCCTGTGGATCGAAAGGGAGACTAGACTGGAACGGCACGGCTCCCCTAATAATATCCATAAATGACTTGTTTTTGATAATAAATGAACATTCCCATATGTAAATTCAGGTGCATGATACACATCAGTACTCCAGTGCATTTCTCCATCTGAATCAGAATAAATATGTTTGCGAACCTTCTCTTTCAAATTCAAAGTAGATGTTCCTCCGCGAATCTCCGCAATCACTTGTTCGGATTCTACATATTGATCGTTTTGAACTAAAAGAAAACTTTTGGGGGGAATATTCACATTATGTAGAATATCTTCACTCTCAATAGTTACATACAAATCTATAGAACATAGAAAAGCGGGATGCCCATGACGTGTACGTGTCGGATGAACCAAATCCTCATGAAATCTTATTTTTCCATTAGAAGGGGCTCGGACATGT